ACAGTATCAGGAAGTACAGCTTGCGGAACTTCAATATCCACGGGTTTATTAGCTAAATGGCAATTGGCGCATACAATTCGTCCAGTCGCTTCGCGTGGATTTTCATAACCCTGCTGCGCAAAAATGGGATACGCGTTTGAAATAGATGCCTGAGTTATTATATATATCATGATCGATACGGAAATAAATCGAGTCATCTGTTCCTTTATCCCAAAAAGAGTATTTCTATTTTGCATGGTCCAATCATTGATCCCGGAATTTCTACAATAAATTGGGTAGGTAGCTAGTACAGTTCCCTATCCACGAGTTTGCCATTGTAATGGAATAATTTGAAATATGATAGAATACTTTGAAGAGGTAGAAGTAGAAAGAGTAAGTAAGATTAAAATACTTTATTTATTTATGTAATGTATGCACAAAGAAAGATTTTTAGCTGATTGATATCAGGAGATCAAATGAGTTATTCATTCATTGAATGATAAATAACTACAAGTGAAGGAGATACACGATTTAAATAATGGAAAATCCAATATTTCACAATTGTATCTAGAATAACTGGAAAAGTAGAAACAAGACCAGATATAATTTGATCATTATGAGCCAATCCAAAATCGTTGTAAACCGAACCAATCATGAGTTCCCAACCATGGGGCGAGTGAAACCCGATCCATAAATCAGTAACTAAAAGAATTGAAAAAGCTTTTATTGTGTCACTTAAGTTATAAAGGAATTCCTGAATCCAAGAATTAAGAATGACAAGTTCTTCATTACGCAAAATAAAATAACCACTTAGAATAGTAAAACATATTATATTTGTCGAAAAATGCAAGATAATATGTAGATGATATTCATTGTGTGTTTTGACCAATTGCATCGTTTCTTTGTGAATTCCTATAGGAAGCTTTTGTATATGTGTCCCTGGGTACTCCTTTATTATTTCGTCCAACAGTAATAGTTCTTCTAATTCTATGAATTTTTCTAGAACGTTCTTCTCTTGAATATCATTCAAAAAAGTTTCGGATTGCCGGGTATTCCACCAATTAGTAATCCAGGGTTCCAGACATTTATTAAATAATAGAGAAATCCACCAGGGCAAAAATACTATAGATGCAAGATAAGGAAGAGAAGTCAATGCTTTCTTTTTTTTCACTTTTCATCTGTGAATTGTTAATGAATTTGCTTCATTCGTCGACTCTATCTGATATTTCTTTGAAGCATGAGTTCTATAACAAGGTATGGAACCTATAGATCTATTCCCGATTTTTGTGTAATTATTTAGTCTTTGAATCTAAAAGAAATATAGAAATGGAATAGGGATCTGCTTCGGATGAAAATAATAATAATAATAAGCAAATACTGTTCCCAGGTGTATCAATTGGACAAATAAATTCGAACCAACTGCGTCCTTATTTGTTCTTTTGAATGTTCGAAAAAGCCACTTGAAGTGATAAATATTATTCGGATTTCAATACAAAAGAATCTCTCTGGTGCCCAGAACAATTATTTCGAAATGTTTCACCGTCTAACCACATCTCACCGCAGTAAAGAGAAATATTTATAAAGAATATTGATAATGAAATCCGAAATAGGCAGAAAAATGAGAAAGAAATTGGATGGTTATGAGAGATCCAATCTTTTTTTTATCAAGGAGCAAAAGTATAAAAAGAACGATCGATTGATAAAAGAGAAGATAATAAAATTTACTAGGTACGATCGATCTATCCCTATCTAACGTATCAATTCAGAATCTTGGGTCCAAAAAGATGAATTCTGTATGCCGAGATGCTCGGATTTGGATATATGTGATGAATCCACACTTATTAGACTTGTTTGTTACTATTATACAAGGGAGAATTGAGTTGGACCCCATACACATATAAAATAAAAAAACACCTATGGCACAAAAAAACTTGCATATACTATTATTATAGTATAGTTATTTTGTTTCATTATAGTTGTTTTCTTCCATGTATGCCCTCCCGCTTTTGTTTATGGGGCACGTGCCTGCCAACAGAAAGAGGAAATAAATCTATCATGTCTTGCTTGAATGAGCATTCTAAAGAAACTTCAGTTACATTAAAAACAAAAGAAAGGGGTGTTATCGAGTTCCTTCACTCATGCCGAGAAAGCATTTATTCCGCATTTCAAAATACTTCAATTGGTACACGCAAGAAATAGGCCAATTCCGCAGCTTTTTGTTCAATTTCCCGTGGAGTCAAATTCTCATCAGTACGAGTCAAGGGAATAGCTCCCTGGCCTCTGATTTCCATATAAAGAACACGACGAGAATAAAGACCCTCTTTAACCTCCATTCTGATTGACTGTATATCTCTTATAAAAAAGCGAAGGAAGATGCGACGGTTTTTTCCAGGGAATCCCCAACGAAAAATACATACTATTCCCTCTTTTCTATCGAATCGATCATAACCACTACCTATATTCCACGAAATTGTGCACCACAAATAGGAGCTAATGAATAGACCCGCGATTCCATAGAAAGACATTACAATTCCTTGTGGAAAAAAAATGATTTGCTGATCGGGGAATACAGATATCAGATTCCTACCAAGATAACTAGAAGTTCCAACCACTAAAAATCCTAGCGAACCCAAAAAAAGGATACAGGCCCAGCAAAAATTACTTGTTTTTCTGGATCCCCTTATGAGTTCTATCCATATATTTTCTGATCGCCAGTTCATATTATACTATACCAGATCCGGTTATATTTGATTGGAATTCAGAGAATAACCCCAATGAATTTTATTTTTCTTTTCTTGCTCCCGAAATAACTCTCATCAACTAGCACTACTTTGTTGTGAACCATTAGGAATAATTGGTTAGATACATTTACATTCTATTTTTCATATTGAATTGATTGATTTTTTTTGATTAGCTATATCCATATATACATATATTTACTCGGATATCATGTATCTATATGCATAAAAGTTCTTTCATTTGTGTTCGGGGGAAATCACATATCGTACCATATTCCACTAAATGGATACCTGTATTATGATCCACTGTTGAAATGACTTGATGAGATTTGGTCCCCCATTATATCTAGACAATCTTATTTTTTTGAACATGAAGAAATAAAGAAGCCATTGCAATTGCCGGAAATACTAGGCCTACTAAAGGCACAAAAATAGAGGGTAAGTTAAGATCTGTCATAGAATAGATGCCTCGATTTAATATTTGTAGCTCTTATAAGGAAAGATATCTTATGATAAGTATATCTATTATAAATAATATTAAGTAGTTAATAAGTGCAAGGAATGTAGAATTAAGTGTACACACTTATCTATTTTTCTGCACGAATATGTATGATAATCCACTTTAATAAATTTTTCATTCTTCTTTTCTTTCTCTCGTTCTTATCGTAAGAATTTTATTATGAATTCACGACTATAACTATAATTAATCTAATACAAAACAGGGAAAAAGTGGATTTATAGAAATTACTTACACTCCATATTTCTTTTATATTTATCTATAAATATTACTATATTATGTAATAATATTTATTTTTTAGAAGGCATTTTCTATATAATGATTATATTAATCAATCAAATTAAATATAAATAAAATATAGAAAATATGGATCAAATCTTATATATATAAATATATAAATCGTTATATAAATATATAAATCGTTTTTTTTTTTTTTTAATTTTTGGAATTTTGATTCAAAGGAAAAAACCCATGGAGCTGAAATAACTCACTCAGAACACCTTTTAAAAGATTCCGTGGTACGATTGAATCAAATAAACCCTTATGGAATAAATACTCAGCTGCTTGTGAACCGTCGGGTACTGTTTTATTCAATGTTTGTTCAATTACTCTTTTACCCGCAAATGCGATGTAGGCATTAGGTTCAGCAATAATGACATCTCCCAACATACCAAAACTGGCTGTAACTCCCCCTGTTGTAGGAGAAGTAAGGATTGATACATAGAATAATTTTTTATTTAATTGATAATTATATGAAGCAGAAGATATTTTAGCCATTTGCATCAAGCTCAAACTTCCTTCTTGCATGCGCGCTCCACCAGAGGCACACACAATAATAAGAGGTAGAGATCGATTGGTAGCATACTCGATCAAACGGGTTATTTTCTCGCCTACTACGGATCCCATACTACCCCCCATGAACTGAAAGTCCATAACCCCAATTGCTATGGTAATACCATTTAATTGACCTATGCCCGTTTGAACAGCTTCAGTTAGACCTGTCTTTCTTTGATAAGAATCGATACGATCCTTATAGGGTTCCTCCTCTGAATGAAATTCAATAGGATCCGTAGAGACCATATCTTCATTCATGGGATCCCAAGTGCCCGGATCAATCGAAAGTTCGATTCTATCTGAACTACTCATTTTCAAATGATATCCACATTGTTCACAAATATTCATTTTTGATCTAAAAAATTTTTTATAATTTAATCCATAACAATTTTCGCATTGAATCCATAAATGCCTGTATTTTTTATTTATATCAAGATCATTAGATCTTCCCCTTATATTAAAATCATTGCCATTACTACTAGTTCTCATACTAGAACTTCTACTTTCATTACAAATGAAACTATAGATATAATTGTCATTGTAATTGTCAGTACCTTCTGAAATGTAACTATCAATACTGATTTCAAAATGAAGATAACTATCAATGCAACTATTAATGTGATTATTCCAACTGGATTTAGTATCATACACGTAATAGTGGTGGTTCTTACTTTTAGATCTACTATTTAAATAATTCGAATTCAGATAATTAGAAAAAGAACTTTCTAGTTCATTCAGAAAAGAACTATCATTGTCAATCTCCAAAATTTGATTTTCAATATCAAAATATATGGAATAACTATCGCCATTACTATCTCTAACTAAAAAAGTGTCATCAGAAATCAAACTCCAAATATCCCTAATATCAAATAAGCGCTCAACATTACTAGAATTGCAACTCCCACTATCATGCCAACTAGAAATGTTTTTAT